AAGGCGGAAATGGACGTATTTTTTTCTTTTAATAAATATCTATTTTGTACATTTCAATTTGAATTAGGAACTCCGCGTACAAGTGGTAAGTCATTAACTACATATACACATCCGGTCATATATGTATTACCATTATATATTACAAATTACAATAAAATTACAATAACGAATACAGAAAGAGGAGTTTTTAAAATGCGAGATCTAAAAACATATCTCTCCGTGGCACCGGTAGTAAGTACTCTATGGTTCGGGTCTTTAGCAGGTTTATTGATAGAGATCAATCGTTTTTTTCCGGATGCGTTGATATTCCCCTTTTTTTCATTCTAGCTATTGATATGGGAAGGGGGAAGAAGATTAGAGATACAATCAAATATCTGTAACTAATCCCTACCCCTCCCTTCTTTTTTTCTTTGTTTTTTTTTTTACTTTTCTAAAAAAAAAAAAAAAAACAAAGAAAAAGCGGTTTCACCCTCAGTGAAACTATGAACTCGGGCTCAGGCTCAAATTAAATTAATAATAGAATGGAAATGCGGTGGTTGGGGCAACAATATCATACAAGATACTTAACTGAAAATGAAATACTGTACGGCAATTAAAAATTAGAAATATAGTTAGAAATCATTATATTACTTATTATTTATTACTATTATTACTATTATTATTTATTACTATATTGATATATTGATTGCAACAAAATATTTCTTTCATAATTTGATTTCGAGTTACCTGCTTCTATTTTTGTGTCCTTTCTTCTTCCTTGCTTCGGGTCGGAAAATTAAAGAATTGAGTGAATCAAAAACCAAAGGAGGTTCATGGCTAAGGGTAAAGATGTCCGAGTAACGGTTATTTTGGAATGTACCAGTTGTGTTCGAAATCGTGTTAATAAGGAATCAATGGGCATTTCCAGATATATTACTCAAAAGAATCGACACAATACGCCTAGTCGATTGGAATTGAGAAAATTCTGTCCCTGTTGTTACAAACATACGATTCATGGGGAGATAAAGAAATAGATCGAACCGATCGCTCGTGTGTCAGTTTTCCAAGGAAGATGCAAAATTACATATTATATATAACAATATATATATATAATTTCTTTTTTAATTTATTTAAATAGAATTAATTTATTTAAATAGAAACAAATATTTTAATTTATTTAAATAGAAACAAATAAATATAAACAAACCAAATCCTATTTCGATCGGATCAAAGATGATGTAGAATTAAGAAATAGGATTGGGATTTTCAGGATAAGGAATAAACAAACCATGGATAAATCCAAGCGAATCTTTCTTAAATCTAAGCGATCTTTTCGTAGGCGTTTGCCTCCGATCCAATCGGGGGATCGAATTGATTATAGAAACATGAGTTTAATTAGTCGATTTATTAGCGAACAAGGAAAAATATTATCTAGACGGGTGAATAGATTGACCTTAAAACAACAACGATTAATTACTATTGCTATAAAACAAGCTCGTATTTTATCTCCGTTACCTTTTCTTAATAATGAGAAACAATTTGAAAGAAGCGAGTCAACCGCTAGAGCTGCTGGTCTTAGAACCAGAAAAAAAATAGGTTGACTCTTCAATTGAATTGAATCAAAATGAAATTCCAATCCAAACTCAAATGCGGATTGACGTTTTTTTTTTTTGTTCGAAAAATCGTAAAATCGAAATGTCCTGTCGTAAGAAAAAAAATGGGAGAAGAGGAATAAATATTTTTTATTTAACGTCTTTCTTCATTTTGATGACTTTATCATATTTTATCATACTAATTTCTACTCTACCTTCCCAGAGTTCATTCTCCAAGGAACTCCATTTAATCTATTCCAACGGATTCCTTCCAATCTCTTTATTTTATGATCTCATTGGAAATCATATAAAGACAACTCTTATTTAATATAGCTATTTGTGCAAGTATTTTACGATTAAGAAGTAACTGTCTCTTGTACAGATTGTGTATAAATTTACTATAACTTAAGTATACTATATTCTCGCGAATTACTGCATTTATCCGAGTGATCCACAACCGACGAAAATCTCTCTTTTGTCTACCTCTATCCCGATGAGCCGAAACCAAAGCTCTTATTTTCTGTTGAGTAATAGTACGAGTAAGTCTTGAATTAGCCCCTCGAAAGGTTGATGCAAATAAACGAATTTTTGTTCTACGTCTTCGAGCTATATACCCTCGTTTAATTCTGGTCATTGAATAAATGAAACTTTGATGAATAACTAATCGATTTCCTTTCTTTCAGTTATTCCCTTCCCCTAGTCTATTAATAACAAAACGGATTCTTCCAATGTATAAAATTTAAATTCCAATGGCTTTTGCTACTATAACCTTCCCGACCACGATTTTTTTTTTTTCTAGGTGAAATGCCTATAAAAAATTGTATTGATATTAGGTATCAAAAACACATAAAAGTAGTAAATATAAATGGATATAGTGGGTTCCATCGTTTCTATGGTTACTTCTTAAACGGTGAGGTCCTCTCTATACACCGGAGCCCTTCTTTCATTTAATCAATGTTATTGTTAACTTGTACAGTTCACACTCTTTGGCTCTACCCATAATTATCCAGTACGAGGTCTTTCACAATGAGATCTACTTATACAGTAACGGTATTTAATTATGAAGATTAGCTGAGTAGCTGACCCTGTTAGTCCGTTCTTGCAAGAGTAAGGCATAATTTTTCTGCTTTTTAAAATAGTATTTCCCCTGCTTAATGGATATCATTTGCTATCAATGGAGAATTCTTTCTCATCTTAAATTTAAAACGGAGTTGATTGGATTTGCACCAACGGAAACCATACATTTGATACCACAATAGAAGGATAGATCTTTTTGATTTTTCGATATTGAATGGAGTTCTTCCATTCTAGTCTATTCACTGGTACTGATCGTTGATACTGGATCAATTGTTTTCTTTCTTTTGTCCTAGCCCATGATCTGAACGAGTCGCACATACACCCTAGTACATGTTCCTCGTCGCTGAGGACATCCCCCAAGAGCGGGGGATTTCGTGACATTTCTGATTGGCTGTCTTGTGTTTCTAATAAGTTGTTTAATAGTTGGCATATTGAATCATATACATAATGGGCTGGTTTAGATCGATCTTAACCGGATGATTATGAATTATTTTATTTCTATATTAATAGATTAATGAATAGAATATTAAATCCGGTAAGAAGATAAAATCTCAAATCACCAATTCGTCTTAAATTTTTGTTATTTTTTCTTTTTTATTCAGTCGCTACAAGATCAACAATTCCATGAGCTTGGGCTTCTGTTGCTGACATAAAAACATCTCTTTCCATATCTTCGGATACAACCCATAAGGGTTTGCCTGTCCTTTGTACATAAACCCTTGTGATGGTTTCGCGCATCTTCAAAAGTTCTTCCGCTTCCAAGATAAATTCTCCCGTCTGTGCCTCATAAAAAGAACTAGCAGGTTGATGGATCATTACCCTGATGATATAACATAATAAATGTTTATTCTATCTCGCATGATGATAAGGTGAAGAGATAAAGAATAATAAAATATATAATTGAACAACCGTACAGGCATCTTTTACGCATTGCATACGGCTCTATAATGGAATTCGTTTTTACCTTACTTAAATATCAAATAAATTAAATTAAATATAGGGTCTATCAGACTCGGGTTGGTAAATGATCCAATAACCACCCTTCTTTTTGTTTTTGGAGTAGTTCAAAAATACTATGATGGCTCCGTTGCTTTATATATTTATTTCGTCTGTTATTTAGCAATCCCAAAGTTTCTTTTTTTTTTTTTTTTCAAATAAAAAAACAATATTTTTTTTATTTTCATATTCTTTCATAACCTAAATATTGTTAAGAGCCTCCCGGCGTGAAAACAAAAAAGTTTGTGACGCTGAAATAGGCCTCCCGATAGATTAGATAAAATCGGAAATACCTTTTATCTCATACTACTCTTTCGATACATAATTTAAGGGTTAAAAAAATTTATCATATCGAATTCGAAGTGCCATGCTATTATTACTTAATATTAATATTTCATATAGCGCGAAGGCATAGTCTTCTTTTTTCTCTCAAATCAAATAAAAAACTCATTGGCGCCAAGCGTGAGGGAATGCTAGACGTTTGGTAATTTCTCCTCCGACCAGAATAAAAGATCCCATTGAAGCGGCTAATCCCATGCATATTGTCTGTATATCTGGTCGCACAAATTGCATAGTATCATAAATAGCTACTCCGGGTATTACCCATCCGCCAGGAGAATTTATAAACAAATATAGATCTTTGGTATCATCCTCTATACTGAGATATACCATAAGACCAATAAGTTGATTCGAGATCTCGCTATCAACCCCTTGGCCTAAAAAAAGTAATCTTTCTCGATAAAGTCGGTTGATTGGGATAAAGTTGTATCCCTTAGAAACCGTACATGCACCTTTTGATGCATACGGTTCAACAAAAATAACGAAAAAAAAAAAAAAGAATCAATGTGTAGATGTAGATTCTAGCGCTTTCTTTTATTTATTTTTTTTTTTTTCATACCAGGCTTTTAACTTATAAAAAGGGGCTTTTCTTTCATTTTTCAAAAAAGATGGGTTTTGTCCTGTTTTGTTTATCTATAAAAAAAATTACTAAATTTATCTAACTAACTTTTCATTGATGTATTGTTTCATCGAGATACAATCTCAATCGCGATGTAATTTTCTTGTTCCTGAATGGGCTTCTTCAATTTTTTTAGGTTTATGCTCTACTCCGAGTAAAGATCCGCCCGATTTGGATTTGCACATATATGACAAATGCCCCAATACCACGTCCTTTTGCTACGACTTCCTTTTTACAATTTATTTCATGTCTTACAACAGATATTCAATGCATTCATCATATTACTCGATTGATTAACAGTTTGAGATCACTTCTATTATAAATATATAAAGAAATAGAATATGATAGAAATAGTAATCATAAATAGATTTTTTACCGGTTTTTTTCTAAACGGAGCC